AACCATCCACTCATTTTTTGTTTCAAAAACCTCCCGTTGTGGAAATCCATCTATGGTAATAGACAGTAAAAACTCCATAGAGTTGGTCTTTTGAACCCGCTTCAAGCTATCATGACAATTCACGAATCTTGGGGTAAACAATCTCTCTTGCTTATGTTTACTTTTTTCACCATTTGATTCTTGTACATAGGAAATGAGACTCAACTTTTTTACTGCAAATTTAGAAGCCGTTTTCTTTCACTCATATAACTATCTGGTTTAGTTCATCAACTCAAATGCTGAAGAAAAATAAAAATATATATAGTCAATCAAATCTTTTTATCCTTGTTTCTAGAAAGAAAAGAATTTTTATAAATTTTAGGTCTCACCGAATCACACGTAGAGATATTGATAACACACATAGAGCTAATGGTATTTCATAACTAATTGATTGAGCAGCTGCCCGTAGACCACCTAAAAAGGAATATTTATTATTTGATCCATACCCCGACATAAGAAGTCCAACGGGAGCAATACTTGAAATGGCAATCCAAAAAAAAACACCAATACTAAGATCGGCTAGAACAAGGTGATCACCAAAAGGAATTACTGAATAACTTAGAAAGATAGATATTACTGCTATGGATGGTCCAATACTGAATAAACGAGTATCTCCTGTAGATGGAATAAGGTTCTCTTTCAAAAGTAGTTTTGTCCCATCTGCTAGAGCTTGAAGAATTCCTAAAGGGCCGGCATATTCAGGCCCGATACGTTGTTGTATTCCTGCAGATATTTCTCTTTCTAACCAAACAATTACTAGTACACCTATTGTGATTCCTAATACAAGAGTCACAATAGGGACAAGCATCCATATGATCCCATAGACTTCTTTTAAGGATTCCAATTTGGAAAAAGAATTGATAGTCTCTATTTCTGTTGTATCAATTATCATTTCAACGATCAACTTCTCCCATAATGATATCTATGCTACCTAGTATTGTCATAATATCAGCCAATTTCATTCTTTTAACTAACTGAGGAAGAATTTGCAAATTGATAAAACCTGGTGGGCGAATTTTCCATCTCCAAGGAAAAACGCTCTGGTCTCCTATCAGAAAAATCCCCAATTCTCCTTTTGGGGCTTCAACTCTCACATAAAGTTCTTGTTTCGACAATTCAAAAGTTGGAGAAGGCTTTTTACTAATAAACCGATATTCAAAATCATTCCATTCAGGATCTTTTAATCTGTCAAAACGTCGCATTTCTAAATTTTCGTAAGGCCCTCCTGGAATTCCTTCCAGAGCCTGTTGAATAATCTTTATGGATTCTGTCATTTCACCGATTCGTACTAAATAACGAGCTAATGAATCCCCTTCTCGTTGCCATTGAACCTGCCAATCAAATTCGTCGTAAGACTCATAATGATCAACTTTACGAAGATCCCATTCTATTCCGGAAGCTCGTAGCATTGGTCCCGATAAACCCCAATTTACTGCCTCGTCTCTCCCAATAATGCCTACGCCTTCAACTCGTTCTAAAAAAATAGGATTCCGGGTAATAAGTTTTTGATACTCAGCAACCCCTGTTAAAAAATAATCGCAAAAATCCAAACATTTATCTATCCAGCCATAGGGTAGATCGGCAGCCACTCCTCCAATACGAAAATAATTATGCATCATTCGCATACCGGTGGCAGCTTCGAATAGGTCATATATCAATTCTCTTTCTCGAAAAATATAGAAGAAAGGGGTCTGTGCACCAATATCCGCCATAAAAGGACCGAGCCATAACAAATGAGAAGCTATCCGACTCAACTCCAACATAATGACTCTGATATAGCTAGCCCTTTTAGGTACTTGAATATTGCCTAATTGTTCGGGTCCATTTATGGTTATTGCTTCTGTGAACATAGTAGCTAAATAATCCCAACGTGTTACATAAGGCAAATATTGTATAATTGTTCGGTTTTCCGCAATTTTCTCCATCCCTCTATGTAAATAACCCAATATTGGTTCGCAGTCGACAACATCTTCACCATCTAGAGTAACGATGAGTCGAAGAACACCGTGCATTGATGGGTGCTGAGGCCCCATATTGACTATCATGAGGTCTTTTCTTGTAGTTGGTGCAGTCATAAGTTTTTTAACGATTCATTCTTCCATGAATTACTGAAAGTGAAAAGAAGTTCATCAAAATTTAATCGAAACATATAAGTGAAAATGAAATAACTCTTCAAATTAATCAAATTAACGAGTTTTTGTCTCTCGAATCTCCAACTGATTAATTAATTCTTTATAACGTACTCTATTTTTTTTTGCCAAATAAGCTAGCAGTCGTTGACGTTTTCCCAAAATTTTCTTCAAACCTCTCTGAGATAAATAGTCTTTTTTGTGCAATTCTAAATGTGAAGTAAGTCTCCGTATCTTATTGGTGAAATTGAATACTTGAAATTCAACAGATCCTTTCTTTTCTTCTTGAAAAATAACTGAAATGACAGAATTTTTTACCATAAATGAATTTCCCCTTTCTTTATTTTACAGATATGGATTTTTTCGAATTTTATTGATCAGTAATAATAATGCCAGTAATTTGAACGTGGTATATAGACTTAATTTCTTTATGAACCTCTAATTTTAGCAATTCCAATAAATTAATCAAATTTTAAATTTGATTCAGATAGGAATCCAAAAAGGTGGTAGGTACGTTTTTTTCAGTCACAAAAGCGAATAATTGAAACCTAAAATCCTAAAATGAAGAAGATTCTGTTGATTCATTTCTAGATCTAATCAATACCTTATTTTATTGATTTAGTATTGTCTACTCGAATTAGATTCGAATGAGATGTAAAACAAGGCATGTTTGCATTTGTTTGCTTTCAGATACTCTATACGAGACAGGGTATATAGTACTATCAATTAATTTTCAATCGTGGATACATATGTATCCTTAAGATACTGAAACGGCTACCATTATTGGTATCAAACCAATAACGATTCATACAAGCTAAATCTTCTAATCGATAATTAGGCCAAAGAAAGAACTTAAATTTAATTAATTCATTTTTATCTTTATAAAGGGGTTTCCGTTCACCCAAAAATTGACTCCAGTTTTTTACATTGGTTTCGTTGAAAAATACTGAATTTCTATCGACGACATTCCAATTCAAAGAATTAAAAAAACTTCGAATTCTCAATTCTCTACGACGTCTAGACCATAAAATATTTTCAGGAACAAGCAAATCAAAATGAGTTTTTTCTGTATTTATTCTTTGATTTTGAGGTTGCAGAATGAATTCGTCAAAATTCTTTTTATCAACATATCTTTGTTCTCGGTATCTTTGATTAGTTTGGTGTTTACTTTTATGAACCAATGAAATACCTATGGTTTGATACATAATAAATTGTCCATTATGTTTTACAGACAACCGAATAGGTTCGATAATCAATACCCCCTTCTTCATCAAGTCTGTAAGAGGTAAATTTGCCTGAATCAGCATTATATCCAAACTCATTTCTCTCCTTTGAATTGACGATATAGTAATTTTGGTTGGATTTATCAGTCGAAGCAGGAGACAATATACCTTGATATTTTCGAGCATTCTTTTATTCAAAGCATCGTTCCATCTCAATTGAAAAAGCAAATAACGTTTCAAGAACAAATCTAGTTCTGCTTCCGTGTTGCTTTTGTATTGTTTTTTATTTTGACCCTTTTTTGTGTCTGATTCCACGTAATCTTTTTCAAGATCGGTTTGATGTTTTGAAAAAACAGGGCTCAGATTTCCTTTGTTTTCTATATCTGATCCACGCTCTCTTTGACTTGGGGGTTCTTTTGTTTCTTGACTTCGATTCTTTATTCTTTTATTTGATGGTAGAAAAAAGTTTTGTTTTTGGTTTTTATTTTGAATAACATTTTCATTTGTATTCAAATTAAAAAGAAGGAATTTGCTTGGTATAATCCACGGTTTTATTTTATAGACATTATAAAGTAGTACAAATTCTGGGAAGAACCAAAATTCCAGATTCAATATGGGACGATTAAATATTTTTTCATTCATTCCCATCCAATCAAAAAAGACTTTTTTCGAATTTTTTTTAGTTTTTTCTGTATTTTGATGAGTTGTAAGATAAAAAACCCCTTTTTTCTCAATTTTATCAATTATTTGATAATTATTAATACCAATTTTAGTATTTGGATTACTGTTGGTATCGATCTTAACCCAGGCTTCAATATCTCCTTTTTGTCTAAGAGAAAAATGGATAATTTTCCAATCAAAATATTTTCTATCGAGATTTCTTTCTATATCTAGAATATTGATCTTTCTTAGATAATTATTGATATGAAGATTGCCGGGCATATCAACAAAGTTGTGTTTGGACGTGTTGGAATTATACGAAATTTCTAAGTTCTTCTTTACTTGAAAGGGTAATCTAGAAAAAAATGAGTCACTTTTATTTTCATAATTAATTGATTTATATGCTAAAAGACCATATCTATAACATTTTTTAAAATTATCTTTTTGGTTTGATAATGAATAGAGTTCCGAATCATTTTCTTTTTTGTAATGAATTAATTGGTCTTTTTCATATGAATTCCATTTGTTTAAGTTTCTATTTTTATTTTGAGCCATACAACTTTGATTAACCTTAGTTCGCCATTTTTTTGGCATTAATCTAGACCATCTAATCTGAGATAAATCGTATTGATAATGCCATCTTAACCAGTTTTTCCATTGATTGATTCTATAACTCTGAAGTTTCTTATGTTTTAATTCCGAATGAAATATTCCTAGTGTTTTAAAATAGTCCTTTATTTTAGTCTTAAGGAAGCAAGACGTTGTGTTATATTGAAGAACAGATCTAAATTTAGACAAATTAATAACTTGGGTTTGTGATAATTTGTAAAATACATATGCTTGTGACAAGTAGGATAAATCACAAAAAATATGTGAATTTTTCTTACTAATATTATAAAGTGACTTTTTTATAGTCGAAATAAAGATAAAGTGAATTTTTTTTTTATTA